CAAATGATTCCGTTGATGCATTCGAGTAATTAAACGTTTCACAATTTGTGAACTGGATTTATTGTCATGACCTAAATTTTCCATGGGTTCATAAAGAACCGACCCATTTAAAGCATGATCATGAGCAAGTGCGTAGATATATTCTTGAAATAGAAACGGATATAGGAAGTGCCGAAATCCATCTATTTCTAAATATCCTTGTAATTCCTCCATTTGAAATTACACTTAAACCAAATGGGGTATTTCTTGAGCTATCAAATAATACATAGTGCGATACGGTCAGAACAAGGTATGGTATATAGTTAAGAACTAAAATAGATACCCTGGACACAAGAAAGACAATCAACGGATCCTATCTTTTTCCATCCAATTTGTTTGTGTTCGTTATAGTTACAAGAGATGGTTCGAAATCCTTTATTTTTGCAACCCGATCACTCTTTTGACTTTGGAATAATTCATTTTATCAGTATACCGTTTCTTCTACACATTCGTCTCCACTATATAATAGAGAATAGTTAGGATTCATGAAAAAAAAAAAGAATCGATGATCCACTCACAAGAGAACCCTTTCCCACATTGGGCACTAATATATTTTTAACGTCTAATTAGATCGGGTAATCATTCGAATTAAGAACAAACAGAAGCTCGTTGCTTTTTATTTCCCTATAATTGGAGCCATAAGGCTCTATCCATTTATTCACTCGACCCAACTGTGAATTGATTTGACTCCGTTCCAAGAATCAAAACGAGATTTTGTACCGATCCGGTAAGGATGAAGTATTCTAAGAGTTCTCCATTGATACGACATGCTGTTTTTTCCATTCATTCCCTTTCAGGATCAGTCGTGGTCTTACAAACTCTACCAATAGTATGGACGAATCCGTTGCTTCATCCAAATGTGTAAAAGAGCATAGCCGCACTTAAAAGCCGAGTACTCTACCGTTGAGTTAGCAACCCGTATAAATATAATACGGTGTGTAGATACAATCGGAATAATAAGAAAATAAATAGAAATATATATAATAAAGAGATTGGATTGCCCGATTCCGTCAAAACATTAAACTAGCAACAAATCCAAAAGAAAGATTTGATGATCAATTGTGAACATAAAAATGAACAGAGGATCGGATTAAAATGCAACAGATTCTGGGATAAATAGAGAGAAAATCTAAAAAGATGTAAAAATGGATAGACTGCCCATACCCTATTTTTTTTTTTTTTCATTATATTAACTAAGATACTTCTTGTGTTGTGTCACAGCGAATCTGACGAACCCATCATTTGAGTGAAATAAAGAAACAAACTTATGGGATGTAGATAAATAGATCTATTTATCCACGATCGAATTATATTTGTTCGATACACCATTGTCAATATGAATTGAATATTGAGAAAACAAATTCAATTCAATAACAATAAAGAAAATAAGGACTTGTGTTGGAGTGGCACTACATATACATAGATAAGAAATGAAAGTGGAATAAATAAGGAAAAAGTAGGAAAAAACCTCGGGTTTCTTCAATAGAGGTACAATAAGCAAGATTGACCCTTTGTTTGTTGGTGGAGTCCCAACGAAAACCATCCGATTGGTGGTAATCCCATCATTACCCAGTTATTTCATCTACTCACTCCATTTTTTTTTCTATCTGTCTCATATCAATAGAAGATATTTTTTATTGTTCTATGATATGGGATCATGTGGGAGCAATAATGAATAGAGCAAAAAAAGGAATGGCGGAGAAGCAATTAGACAAAGCTAGATACTGGGTACCCCCCCCTTTTTTTTTTTTTATTTCATTTGATTAATTCGAAGTTCCTTAAACACCTCCGCCTTCTTTGAAATATCATGAACGGTTCCCGTAGGTTGAGCGCCCTTTTCAAGGAAATATAGAATAGCAGGAACATTTGAATAAGTTTGGTTCTTTATCGGATCGTAAAAACCCACTTTACGAAGATCTCTTCCCTCTCTTCGGGATCGAATATCAATTGCAACGATTCGATAGATGACTCATTGGGATAGACATAAATGAACAACCCCCCCTAGAAACGTATAAGAGGTTTTCTCCTCGTACGGCTCGAAAAAGAATGATTCGAATTTATGTATTATAGTGGCAAATGGATCCACAAAATCATCAATTAGACTACGATTTGAGTCGTTTTTTTTTTTGTTCTTCCTTCCTGAAAAAAAAAAAATATCATTCGTATTCATAACTCAAGTTGGGTAATTCTCAAAGAGCTCGAAGGGAAATCCTTAGACATTTATTGAGCCGTCTCTAACCTCTTTTGTTTGTCTCGCCTAGAATCTATTTTTTTCTTCCCCATTCTAGTTGTTGAGACAATTGAAAATGGTCTTTCCTTGTTCCGGCATCCCTTATTTTATCTTTGCTTTGAATCATTGGGTTTAGACACTACTTCGGTGATCCTTAATTGTTTTTGTTTCAAAATGGCAGCAACATGCCTTTTTTTATTTCGTTCTATAGAAATGATGGATTCCCCTGTGATACACTTTTGATCGAAATAGTTTTACCAATTCCGACAAATTCGTTTTACTTTTTTTTTTTACTTGTTCGAACTTGTCGATTTCTATACCGAAGATATACTTACGAAGTTGTTCCAACTTATTGATTGGCATTAACCCTAGATCCTTCCCTCTGCTAAATGAATCAATTCTTTATGCTCGAGCTCCATCATGTACTATTGATTTTATTACAATCCCCAAATTGGGGTCCTGGTGGAATAGAACAAAAACTATGTCGAGCCAAGAGCATCTTCATTGATATATAAAATGGTGGGTGCAAGAATCCACAGCCGATAATGTCCTTCAAGTCGCACGTTGCTTTCTACCACATCGTTTCAAACGAAGTTTTACCATAACATTCCTCTAATTTGGGACCGGTATGGAATTGATTCAATATGGAATCATGAATAGTCATTGGCTCAATCGGTATATGTATATTATGTATATTAAGTAGTCCATACTTTATTTTCATATACGGATGGATAGTTATCTGGGGGAGTCTCAGCAAGAATCTAATTTAACCTCATATTTTATTAGATGAATGAAACACATTAAAAAAAAAAAATAAAAGAAATTAGGTCCAAAGAAAATAATCTGTTCCATATTGAATTTTATTGTTTGTTAATAAGATCCGAATGACAAGGGTCTTGAAATGGATACCGCGGATTAACTCATATCTACACGAATTCTATGGGGATCATGAATCATACCCAAAGTCAATTAAAAAGATCTTCTCTTCTTATGGGATGCTATCCTATCTTGTATAAGTACAAAGCCAAATTGGTCCCTATCCATTCTTCGTTACTATTTGGATTTTGTCCCACTCAGGAACTTTAATCCCAGCAATGGAATTAATACCAAGAACTCCCTCCTGTTTAGAATTAAGGATCCACACACATAGAATTAGTCATTTTGTCTACCCTATATTTATTTACTTTAGGGAAGATAGAAACCTCTCTTTTCTTTCGAATTTCGATTCAGAATGCATCATGTGAGAATCAAAATATCAATATCATAGATGTGGGGCATAAAGTTTCTCCAAATGACTAACTAACCTTCAATATGAATATGAGCGGGGAGCGAGTATACGCTGAATGGACCACCCAATTTTTTTTTTTTTTTTTTTGAATTTCACTTTGATCTTTGTTCCCATCCTACCTATATCAAATATCAAAAAAGATATTTATTTGCATCCACGTCTCATTGAGACTCGATCCGTTTGTGAGAAACAAAATGGAAAGGGAAAATTCTATAGAAGAATCATTAGAAATCACAAAGAAAGATTGGATCACATTGTATCCAACATTACACTCTTAAACAGAAGATTGCTAAAAAGAAGAATTTTGGTTCTGATAGAATCGGTCTGGTCTGGGACGGAAGGATTCGAACCTCCGAGTAACGGGACCAAAACCCGTTGCCTTACCGCTTGGCCACGCCCCATTTAAATTTCTATTCCACACAAATAAACACTAATAATATTGGTATTGGTTGTTCGTCAATTCCAGCCCCCTATATCTATGGAATAGGTTCTTGCTAGGATTCTACACATCTAGATGTAGAATCAAAATGAATTCATTGATCATTACATATAATTCAATTAAGATATTGTATGTAAGGTATGATTCCTTCTATTCTCATTTGGTAATTGAAGGATTTTTGATTGGGGGAGTTCAAAGAAAAAGAAAGATTTTGCAGCCTACCTTCCCTTACTTTCTTCATTTTTCCCCTTATATCAATAACCCAATAATAATGAAATTATCTCCAAGAACAAAATGTTTGTTATGCTTAATATCTTTAGTTTGATCTGTCTTAATTCTGCCCTTCATTCGAGTAGCTTTTTCTTCGCCAAATTGCCCGAAGCTTACGCTTTTTTCAATCCAATCGTAGATGTTATGCCAGTCATACCTGTGCTCTTTTTTCTCTTAGCCCTTGTTTGGCAAGCTGCTGTAAGTTTTCGATGAGATCTTTAATACTGTCTTAGAAACATTCATGATTTATTCGATAAAAAAAAAAAGTTATTCTAACAATTGATAAGATCAGATAATGAACCCTCGACTCAAACATGGAAATTCTTTTTGATAGCCGCGATGAATCGGAATCACCTCATTTCTTCATTCTGACCTTCTGTGGATCAAAGACCCTATGTAGGGTTCCCACAATACCTAATTGTGGGTATGAGAGATAACTTTGTTAATGAAACAATCAGAATCTTATTACAAATGAATTCCTGCAAATTCCTTTCTTTGTTTTCTAGAAACCGCTTCATTTCTTTTCTTGGTGTCAAAACGGAATGTGTGGTACAAAAATGGAGAATCTATTCCCCTATTTCCCCCCAAAATGATCTTGGAGATTGTGTAATGCTTACTCTCAAACTCTTCGTTTACACAGTAGTGATATTCTTTGTTTCTCTCTTCATCTTCGGGTTCCTATCTAATGATCCAGGACGTAATCCTGGACGTGATGAATAAAAAAATCAGAGGTTTTTCTTTGCTTGATTTCTGAATTTTCTTAAGATTTTCTTTCTCTATTCCATACATTTAACTATGAGAAAAAGGGGTTCGAGAGTTTTTCGAATTCGAACGGGAAATCTCAAGTGATCAGAAGGAACGGAGAGAGGGGGATTCGAACCCTCGGTACAAATAATTCGTACAACGGATTAGCAATCCGACGCTTTAGTCCACTCAGCCATCTCTCCCAATTCCAATTCAAAAAGGATAATTCATATGTGACGCGTGAAGTAAAGATTGATAAAAGTCTTTCCTTATCTTTCTTTATTCTATAGATATAGACGAGTTTTATCAATCACCACTTCCATTTAGATAAAGATAACGAAACAGATATCTCCAATAGAAAGAGTACCTCTTTGATTTCATCCGAAAAGTTTTTTTTTTTATTCCCCCGGCCTGGCCAGTACCTAGCCAGGCCATTCCTTGTTCCAATGAATCATAGATCAAATGATTTATTTGATTTGAAAGCAAAAATACTTGTTATTGAAACAGCAACAAGGCTATTTCCATTCCTATGATAGGGGTGCCATTTCTTACTATTCGTTGTTTTTCTTTTGATCGATTTACTTACTGCAATAAAAAACATACTTTTTCGAGTATAATAGAACTCATATATTTCTTCAAAGGACAAACTTTGTTTGAACACTTGAGTTCACAAACCAAACGATATGATTTTTCACTCGATCCAATCGACCCGAATTCATAAGATTTGGCAGTTGAATGAATAGGAAAGGGAGTAGAGAAGGAGCTCTGGATTCTTGTACAACTCATTTTTATGTTCCGACTTCAATGACTCTTTTGGTCCGGTACTCTCAGTAATGACTCCCCGATAAAAGATATAACTTGTTATTTAAACGAACCTTCTTCTCCTATTTCATCAAGTCTCCCCGTCAGAACACAACATGTCAACACTCTCATTTTCATGATTCTGATCCTATCTTGATTACGTTTCACTCCCTTGTTCGACAAACAGTCCATTCGTATACAATAATCATATTGTAGCGGGTATAGTTTAGTGGTAAAAGCGTGATTCGTTCTATTCACAAGTGAAATAGATAAGGGGTCCTTCGGTTTGATTCCTATTCTGATCAAAAACTTTATTTCTTAAAGGGGTTTAATCCCTTACCTCTCAATGCTACATTTGAGGAAAAATATACATTATCGTGATTTGTATCCAAAAGTCAAGTCAATTCGAAATTGAATAACAAAATTGGATTATGGAATTGCGAAGCATAATTTTTTTTTTTTTTTTTAAGTTGGATCAACCCTTCCAGCTGAATGAGTATAAGTAAAGGATCCATGGATGAAGATACAAAAGTCTATGGATGAAGATCCAAAAGTCTATTTCTAATCGTAACTAGATCTTCCAATTTTTTTTTTTTTTTTTTGTAAAGGGGGAGATTGAAGCCAAATAGCTATTAAACGATGACTTTGGTTTACTAGAGCCATCGACATATTGTTTCAGCTCGGTGGAAATGAAATTCTTCTCTTCAGGATTCTCCCAAGTAGAAATAAGGAACGAAGTAATTAGAAAGATTTGTGATAATTCCCTCTTTCTAAAGGGATCATCTAGAAAGCAAGTCGTTTTGGATGCATTCAGACGGAAAGGGCTGACATAGATGTTATGGGCCAAATGTTTTTTCTTTGAATTCAGATTGACTCCCTTTTCCCATACACGGTAAATGTTTTCTTTTTTTTTTTTAGTTTCGTTTACGTCTTAGATCTGGGAATCTATCGATCTTCCATAAAGGAGCCGAATGAAACAAAAATTTCATGTTCGGTTTTGAATTAGAGACGTTTAAAATGATAAATCGACGTCTACTATAACCCCTAGCCTTCCAAGCTAACGATGCGGGTTCGATTCCCGCTACCCGCTTCATATTAATTATTATGATACATGCATCATTGATTCGGATATGTCCCTAAAATCTTTCTTTCACATACAATCCGATTCTTTTATCCGAAAGGATACAGGAAAGTAAGAATGTGAAAAAAAAAATCGGAATGAAAAGCGTCCATTGTCTAACGGATAGGACAGAGGTCTTCTAAACCTTTGGTATAGGTTCAAATCCTATTGGACGCAATTTATTTCCATCTATTTTTGTAGATTGCTATGCCAAGAAACATATTTTGAATGATTCGAATCGGAAACATTTCTCAATGATTCGTCTTGCACTAAGAGTGATCAATTTCTTTATTTTTGTTCCTGAAGTAGAAACAGTTCTATCTGTTCTGGAATAACTTCCTTCAAAAGGGCTTCCGCTTCCTCGGTAAATGTCTTGGTAGAAGATATGATTTCTTGGAACTGAGGTTTATTTGTTTTTAAGTAGGTACGTAACTGAACGAGAAATTTCTTTACCTGTCCAATATCTAACGGATCAAGATACCCATTCGCTCCAGTATAAATAGTGACTATCTGTTCTTCCACCGTGAGAGGGGCTGATTGGGATTGTTTGAGCAACTCACGTAATCGTT